TAATTTAGTAAGGTACTATGATAAAAAATTCAGTCTAGTTGACTACTTAACTACTTTATTAAATAGTAAATTAAGTATTAAATTAAGTAGTTGTTAGTCTAGTACTGTATCCCTTCCTATCTTATCCTTCCTTTGCACCTAACTCAAAAAAAAAAAAAAAGAGTGCTTTGGAGGCAAAAATCGAACTTGCCGAAGGGGTTCCATAAACCGGGAATTCGCCGAGACAAACAAGAGACAAACTGCTTTTAAAGGGGATAGACTATGCCTTTCTTTTATTTTTATTTCTTTTTTCTTTTCTGCCTGCTGAATAAAAAAAAAAGGATTGGATTGGATATAGCTCTCTATCATATCTATTATATTATCTTAAATCTACATAGAATAAATTAGTAGATTGGAATAGCAGTCTAATTCAACTGGAATAGCAGTCTAATTCAACTTTACAAATAGAATAGTCCATTTATATGGACCGCTAAGTGCGGAGACGGGAATCGAACCCGTGACCTCAAGGTTATGAGCCTCGTGAGCTACCAAACTGCTCTACTCCGCTCTGTAGGGCTGAAGGTGGACGAAAAAGGTTGAATACAAGTCTCTACCATGTCTAGACAAATAGAATAGTCTTTTTATACAGAATTTATACAGAATGGAGCGGGTAGCGGGAATCGAACCCGCATCGTTAGCTTGGAAGGCTAGGGGTTATAGTCGACGTTGGTTGATTATTTTTAACGTCTCTAATTCAAAACCGAACATGAAATTTGGATTTCATTCGGCTCCTTTATGGATATTCTCACCACTTAACATCTAAGTCAGCTTTTCTGTCTGAATGGAACCAAAGCTCTCCGCTTTCTAGATGATCCCTATAGAATAGGAAATAGAAATTCTCCTAAATATCTATCTAATCTACTTACTTCGTTCCCTAATTTCATTCAAGGGATCTTGAGGAAAAGAGTTGGGTTTCCACCGAGCTGAAACAATATACTGATGGTTCTAGTAAACCAAAACTATCATTTTTAGCTATTGGTCTTCCATTTCCTTTTTAAACAAAAGGAAGTTTAGTTACGATTGGAAATAAACTTTTTTTTTATCTTCATCCATAGATCCTTTACTCATATTTATTCAATTGGAATACTTAATCCAATGCAAAATTATGCTTCGCGACTCTGTATTCATAATCGAATTTTTATTTTGCATGCAAATTCAATTAGTCTTTGGATACTAATCGCGAGAATGTATATTCTTCCTCAATATGCTATTGAGAGGAAAAGGATTAAACCCTTTATAAGAACTAAAGTTTTTATCGGAATATGAATAGAAAAAACTTAAGGATGCCTTAAGTATATCATTTCAAATTCAGTTATTAATAGAACGAATCACACTTTTACCACTAAACTATACCCGCTACATGTAGATTATGATACCAACGCTACCCTTTGTCAAGGGTAGCCATTCGAGAAGGAGGCGAATTCCACCTTATCAAATCAAACGGAGAAAGTTCATGAGAGCGAGCAGTTGGTACTTTAATTGCGGGCCTTTACTTTAGGATTTAGATAGCCCCTCTCTAGTCTGTAAAATACATCTCTTTTTACCATGCTAATAGCGTATGAACCAAATGTATGCATTTCGATTAGGATCGTATTCTATGGAAGAGTTTGATTATTCCTACAATATACACTAAGAGATATAGGGAGCAATACAGTTCCCATAAATCTCTTTCTTCCTTTTCTTTTTTGTTCAGAATTGAACAAAGAATCTGGGTATCTGTTCCCTTCCTTTTCACCTTAGGATCGAGAATCCAGAATCTTCCTTTTTCGTAGTGTTCGGAAATGGAAAAGCTTGAACCTGCAGGAGTTAGGTATGTAGGATATGGTTTTTCTTTTTTGTTGGGGAGGCAGTAGAATAATTTTTCTACTCTGCAGTAGAAATTCGTTAGAATAAAATTATTGAGAAAACTCCAACATAGTTTGTTCAAAATGCACCAGAATCCTTGGAGAATATTCAAGTACTCCATTTCCAAGGGGTACCTGCGGAAAATGGCTTCAACAAATCCGTCCAAAACTTTTTAAGAAAAATTGAAAAGTTTTGAACTCTAAGGTTTTTCCAAAGAGTGCCTGTTAAAAATTGTTTCAATCTCGCACCAAAACAGATAAGAAGTATTTCACTGAAAATTAATACCCAACCATAGTGAATAGCGTAAAGAAAAAAAAACAAAGTCTACCATTTTTTTAACAGCATTTCTTATTGCCCCTTTGGACTTTTTCTTTTTGGCCCATTATTGTATCTCATTTCACAATTGTTCTCCTCCTCAATTCTGGTTTTTGGTTTGGGGAGTCGTCCGAGATCGTGTTTACATAATCTCCATATAATAAACTTCTATATCTCGATATAGAGCTAATTTTTGAATAAAATTGAATAAAAAGCCCTTTTAACTCAGTGGTAGAGTAATGCCATGGTAAGGCATAAGTCATCGGTTCAAATCCGATAAAGGGCTTTTCGTTTAGTACTAGAGTAATGCCACGGTAAGAGGGAAGTTATTAGTTCGAATTCGATAAACTACTTTTCTACTAAATTCATTCACTTTTTTCTTTTTGAAAGTAGGAAAGACTCTTTGCTTTGATCTAGTTATACTCTTCCAGTATATTGACAATTCGAAAAAACTGCTCATACTATCATTATAATATAATGACGAGTGGTTGTATATGGCTCTATCGTCTATTGGATGCCCCTATCGTCTAGTGGTTCAGGACATCTCTCTTTCAAGGAGGCAGCGGGGATTCGACTTCCCCTGGGGGTAGGGAGTATTATAAAAAGAGGTTAGTCATAGATTCTAAAAAACCCTAGAATAAAATCTTCCTGGGTCGATGCCCGAGCGGTTAATGGGGACGGACTGTAAATTCGTTGACGATATGTCTACGCTGGTTCAAATCCAGCTCGGCCCAATAATCTAGGGCTTCGTGAATATGAACTAAATCCGTTTTTTTTCTTCCATAAAAAAACGATCTAATCGATAGAAATAAAGGAGAATATGATTTGTCTATTTTTTAGAGTACGACAGACGAATCGAATCTTCTTATGGTTCTATTTAAGAATAGATATGCCATACACCCCGCAGGGATTGTAGTTCAATTGGTCAGAGCACCGCCCTGTCAAGGCGGAAGCTGCGGGTTCGAGCCCCGTCAGTCCCGAACTAGAGTTCAATGAACGGGCAAATTAATCTTTCCTTTTTTTTTCATCAAAAATTTCCCTGAAAAAAGGGGGGGTAGGAGGCAAGATCAAATATCTATAGGGGCACCCTTACTTTACTTTTTTTATTTCGCATTTCTCAGTAAAAAGAGAGCAGTATAGGAATTTTTTTTCACTACTTTCGGTTGATAAGGAAAGACGTACGTATCATACGTGGATTAGTATAATCTGATTACCGGGATTTTATCAGAATTCATACATAAATCGTATTCGTTTATTATTCAAGAATGCATTTAATATAATTAGTTCCTTTTTGGGGGTTAAACCACACCCCTTTCCTAAATGAAAATATTGGATCTTTTTTACTTAAGATCCTCTTTTCTCGATCTCATTTCTACTTCTACTGTTTATTTGGATGTCTATGTGACCCCTAGAAAGTGGGTCATATAATACATACATAATTGTATGTATAACTATAAGAAAAAGAAAAAGAAAAAGGAAGGGAAATTTGCTAATATAAGATAAGAAAGATTCTGGGTTATACATATAGAAAAGCAAAAGTGGAAAAGGATGAAAAATAGAGGGGGTTCTGAATCCAATCAAAAAACCTATTTTGGTCTTAGTATGGATAAGGGTTTTTCCTATGTTATATTATTCCACTATCAACCGTGAATTGATTTGATAGATCCGATATTCATAATATTGAATTGATTCAGTATTATCAGAATGCAAGTCCTCCCCTTGAATTTACAGGATACCCCTTTTTCCTCTCCATGGGATTACATCCCGAGTTATTGTGAAAAAAAGAATAGAGAAGTTATGGAAGTCAATATTCTCGCATTTATTGCTACTACATTGTTCATTCTAGTTCCTACTGGGTTTTTACTTGTTCTTTATGTAAAAACGGCGAGCCAAAATGATTAACCGGTTGGAATCATAAAGTGTGGTAGAAAAAACTATATGTAGTTTTTTCTACCACACTTTGGATTCCTTCTATTATATTATCTTAAATCTACATAGAATAAATTAGTATATTGAAATAGCAGTCTAATTCAACTTTTTTTTTCACTGCATCCACTTAATTTCAATGTTGAAAAAATCCATGGAGGGGGAGAAAAATAATACGAGAATAGACTATAATAAAAGAAAAAAAGTAAAAGAAAAAACCTGCGAATCTTTCATGCTTAAAAATGCCTCGAGATGCTTCACGCGGGGTCCTTCAAAACAAAAAAAAGAACATAAAATTTCTCTTAAGAATAAGAAAAGAGTCTAAATGGAAAATGTTCGATATGTTATGAATAGCTTCCTGTAAGAAAGTCTAATTTTCTTATGTATAGTTATGTATAGAACTTTATTTTGACTTGTTACTTCTAGTAGAAATTCTGAATTACTAGAATCGCTCTTTCTATTCTATTTTCTATTTCTAGTAGAATAGAATGACTCTTTTAAGAAACTCTTTCTTAAAAGAGTGAAACAAAACTAAAGAAATAGAGAAAAAAGTTTGGCAAAATGATTAATGCAAAACAATCAATTAAAGAAAAGAGTGGAGACTACAATTCGACTACTCAATTAGTAGTATCCCTAGAGTCCACTTCTCCCCCATACTACTAGCGAAAGAGAAAACGTAAAGACTACCATTAAACCAGCCCAAGCGAGACTTACTATATCCATGTAAATTATGTCTCCTATTTCTATAAAGGAATTATTCTACTATTGATCAATAATCATAGTGGAATCAAGGGTACAGAGTCAAAAGGCCATTCTGCCTTAAGACTATGGAAGAATTGGTTAAAGCAATTTACTCCTAACAAATTCTTATATGATTTTTAGTAGAATTGGAGAGTATTAAGTAGAAATACGATACATAGCCCTTTCCCTAAAAAGAGTATAGGGGGTGTTCTGAGTAGAAGACGCGGGAATAGAGAGATTTTTTCTTCCTTTTGTTACCACCCCTTTATAAGCAAAGGACGGCGGAATATATCATAAAATTCGGATAGCTAAATATTTATTGAATACCTACCTTACCCCTGTTTATTTTTTTGACCTAAACCCTACTGCCCTGCTTTCTATCTTTCTATGAAAGAGTGAGAAAACCTTATCCACAACTCCGAAATTGATTTTTGAGCAGCCTATTCAATCCGATTCTCGACAGAATCAGTAGCCTTTACTTTAGTGTATGTAGGTAGCATAAGATGTACGAAGTGTATGTAGTAAGATGTACGATAAAAAAAAAATATCTGATAATTAAGAAGTGTTGATATTTCTTCGCGAACTCCCTTCTTTAATCTTAGATTGAAAAAAGAATGTCCCTTAGGGCCCTTTGGATACAAGGATTTCTGACATCTTAGCCTCGTAGTTTTAAATTCCCGAATCAAATAAATTCAAATTCAAAAAAGAAGAAGGAAACGCTACCTTATCCCTATTGGCAGCCCTTTGGGCCACTGCTGCCAAAACAAACCCGAGTTTCAAGAGAGAACTATGGTATGAGTTCTCAAAATCCAGTATCGCCAGACCTAGTTACTCCCCTGCCCCAACTTATGGGTAGGGGTACGAATTTGTCGAGTTTGATCAGGACTATAATCCTAAGTATTTTATTGATCAGGCGGCACCCAGATTTGAACTGGGGATAAAGGATTTGCAGTCCCCTGCCTTACCGCTTGGCCATGCCGCCAAAAAATCCGATCTAAAATCGAGAAAAGAACAAGTATTCATTCACATTTTGTTACTAAAAAGCCTTTTATTTTATTTTGAATAAAATTCTACTTACTTTTTTCCAATATTTTTCAAAAAATAGATTTCTGCTTTTTTGGATCCTGTTTCGCTTATTCTCCTCGACGGATTCTATCTTAAAAGACACATTGCTAACACTGGAAAACTTCCCTTTTCTTTCTATTCTATCGAGATGACAAAGGAGAAAAAGTGAATTTCCAGTCACAGGCTGTAAAATTCAGAACAAATTGGAACCATTAACTAGAATTTTCTTTTTCTTTTTTGAATTGCAGTAGTCAATGGCTGATATTCTCTTCCCCATTCCTTTTAATGGCATAAAAAAATAGAATAAATGTTTTCCTAATCTGTATATAGGTAAACTTCAGATCCGAACAGGATTATTATATATGGATCCCCCTTATGTACATATCCCTAAGGGGAATCGTGTTTTAATTTTTCATTGCATTAAATATCTTAAATAAAAAAAAAGAGGAAATTTGCTATTATGGCCTGGCCTTTTTGGGCCATCCAAGTGAAATTACGATAAAAGAAAGGATATGTGGATAGGTGGATAACTAGATTGCTAAGTACTTAAAAAATAAAGTAAGTAGTTTCTTTTAGGAATTTTAGGATTTTACAACGAAATCCTTTATTTTCCAGCAATTCTACTACTACGATACGAAACAAAAAAGAACCTTCAAATTCTTTTTGAAAATTAAACTAAGCGTGCTATTCTAAATCGAACTAAAGTCAAACTTTCTAGTGCTTATAAATTATTATGATTTATCCCTTTCTATGAAAGGGGATAAAACGAGAAATCTTTCCTATCCAATCTGATTAGAATATTGTAAAGTAAAGTTTAAGTGGAAGAATTTTTTTCTAGGACTGTTTTATCAATTCATTTTCATTCCATTTGTACTCCTGCCAAATTCGAACTTTCGTCAAAATTGTCTCGATTCATATGTATGAAATACATATATGAAATATGTATGTGGAGTTCCCTAGAATTTCATGTGATTCAGTAAACGGAATATAGATTCCATGATTGCTAGATTGATCCGTAGGGATTGATGAAGAGTGAGCTTATAATGGAATTTTTCTTCGATAAATAGGAAACTTAAGATTAAGATGCTCCGGAATGGAAATGAGGGAATGTCCACAATACCTGGATTTAGTCAGGTACAATTCGAGGGATTTTGTAGGTTCATTAATCAAGGCTTGGCAGAAGAACTTGAGAAGTTTCCAACAATTAAAGATCCAGATCACGAAATTGCATTTCAATTATTTGCGAAAGGGTATCAATTGCTAGAGCCCGCGATAAAAGAAAGGGATGCTGTGTATGAATCACTCACCTATTCTTCTGAATTCTATGTACCTGCGCGATTAATTTTTGGTTTCGATGTGCAAAAGCAAACCATTTCTATTGGAAACATTCCTATAATGAATTCCTTAGGAACCTTTATAATAAATGGAATATACCGAATTGTGATCAATCAAATATTGCTAAGTCCTGGTATTTACTACCGCTCGGAATTAGACCACAAGGGAATTTCTATATACACTGGGACTATAATATCAGATTGGGGAGGAAGATCGGAATTAGCAATTGATAAAAAAGAAAGGATATGGGCTCGCGTGAGTAGAAAACAAAAGATATCTATTTTAGTTCTATTATCAGCTATGGGTTTGAATCTAAGAGAAATTTTAGATAATGTTTCCTACCCCGAAATTTTTTTGTCTTTCCCGACTGCTAAAGAAAAGAAGAGGATTGAGTCAAAAGAAAAAGCTATTTTGGAGTTTTATCAACAATTTGCTTGTGTAGGTGGGGACCTGGTATTTTCGGGGTCCTTATGTGAGGAATTACAAAAGAAATTTTTTCAACAAAAATGTGAATTAGGAAGAGTTGGTCGACGAAATATGAATCGTAGACTGAATCTTGATATACCCCAGAACAATACATTCTTGTTACCACGAGATGTATTGACTGCTACGGATCATTTGATTGGAATGAAATTTGAAACGGGTATACTTGACGATGACGATATGAATCACTTGAAAAATAAACGTATTCGTTCGGTTGCGGATCTATTACAAGATCAATTCGGACTGGCTCTTGGCCGTTTACAACATGCGGTTCAAAAAACTATCCGTAGAGTATTCATACGTCAATCGAAACCGACTCCACAAACTTTGGTAACTCCAACTTCAACTTCGATTTTATTAATAACAACTTATGAGACCTTTTTTGGGACATACCCCTTATCTCAAGTTTTTGATCAAACCAATCCATTGACACAAACGGTTCATGGACGAAAAGTGAGTTGTTTGGGTCCTGGGGGATTAACGGGGAGAACTGCGAGTTTTCGGAGCCGAGATATTCATCCGAGCCATTATGGGCGTATTTGTCCAATTGACACGTCCGAAGGAATCAATGTTGGACTTACTGGATCCTTAGCAATTCATGCCAGAATTGATCACTGGTGGGGATCTATAGAGAGTCCGTTTTATGAAATATCGGAGAAAGCAAAAGAAAAAAAAGAGAGACAGGTGGTTTATTTATCACCAAATAGAGATGAATATTATATGATAGCAGCAGGAAATTCTTTATCCTTGAATCAGGGTATTCAGGAAGACCAGGTTGTTCCAGCTAGATACCGTCAAGAATTCCTGACTATTGCATGGGAACAGATTCATGTTAGAAGTATTTTTCCTTTCCAATATTTTTCTATTGGAGGTTCTCTTATTCCTTTTATTGAGCATAATGATGCAAATCGGGCTTTAATGAGTTCTAATATGCAGCGCCAAGCAGTTCCACTTTCTCGGTCCGAGAAGTGCATTGTTGGAACTGGATTGGAACGCCAAACAGCTCTAGATTCTAGGGTTTCTGTTATAGCCGAACGCGAGGGAAAGATCATTTCTAGTGAAAGTCACAAGATCCTTTTATCAAGTAGTGGGAAGATTATAAGTATTCCTTTAGTTGCCCATCAGCGTTCTAACAAAAATACTTGTATGCACCAAAAACCTCAGGTTACGCGTGGTAAATCCATTAAAAAAGGGCAAATTTTAGCGGAGGGAACAGCTACAGTTGGCGGGGAACTTGCTTTAGGAAAAAACATTTTAGTAGCTTATATGCCGTGGGAGGGTTACAATTTTGAAGACGCAGTACTAATTAGCGAACGTTTGGTATGTGAAGATATTTATACCTCTTTTCACATCCGAAAATATGAAATTCAGACGGATACAACAAGCCAAGGCTCTGCTGAAAAAATCACTAAAGAAATACCACATCTAGAAGAACATTTACTCCGCAATTTGGACAGAAATGGAGTTGTGAGGTTGGGATCCTGGGTAGAAACTGGCGATATTTTAGTAGGTAAATTAACGCCTCAGATAGCGAGTGAATCGTCGTATATCGCGGAAGCCGGGTTATTACGGGCCATTTTTGGTCTTGAGGTATCCACTTCAAAAGAAACTTCTCTCAAACTACCTATAGGTGGAAGAGGGCGCGTTATCGACGTGAAATGGATCCAGAGGGATCCCCTCGACATAATGATTCGTGTATATATTTTACAGAAACGTGAAATTAAAGTTGGGGATAAAGTAGCCGGAAGACACGGGAATAAGGGGATCATTTCCAAAATTTTGCCTAGGCAAGATATGCCCTATTTGCAAGATGGAACGCCTGTTGATATGGTCTTCAATCCCTTAGGAGTACCCTCACGAATGAATGTGGGACAAATATTTGAGAGCTCGCTCGGATTAGCAGGGGATCTACTAAAGAAACATTATAGAATAGCACCCTTTGATGAGAGATATGAGCAAGAAGCTTCAAGAAAACTTGTGTTTTCGGAATTATATGAAGCCAGTAAACAAACAAAAAATCCATGGGTATTTGAACCCGAGTACCCGGGAAAAAGCAGAATATTTGATGGAAGAACAGGAGATCCCTTCGAACAACCTGTTCTAATAGGGAAGTCCTATATCTTAAAATTAATTCATCAAGTTGATGAGAAAATCCATGGACGTTCTACTGGGCCATACTCGCTTGTTACCCAACAACCCGTTCGAGGAAGAGCCAAGCAAGGGGGACAACGAGTAGGAGAAATGGAAGTTTGGGCTTTAGAAGGATTTGGTGTTGCTCATATTTTACAAGAAATACTTACTTATAAATCTGATCATCTTATAGCTCGCCAAGAAATACTTAATGCTACGATCTGGGGAAAAAGAGTGCCTAATCACGAGGATCCTCCAGAATCTTTTCGAGTGCTCGTTCGAGAACTACGATCTTTGGCTCTAGAACTGAACCATTTCCTTGTATCTGAGAAGAACTTTCAGATAAATAGGGAGGATGTTTGATCGGCATAAATAAAATTCTTTTCTTATTTCTATTTTATGATTGACCAATATAAACATAAACAACTTCAAATTGGACTCGTTTCCCCTCAACAAATAAAGGCTTGGGCTAACAAAATCTTACCTAATGGGGAAGTCATTGGCGAAGTCACAAGACCCTCCACTTTTCATTATAAAACCGATAAACCAGAAAAAGATGGATTGTTTTGCGAAAGAATCTTTGGACCCATAAAAAGCGGAATTTGTGCTTGTGGAAATTCTCGAGCGAACGTAGCTGAAAACGAAGACGAAAGATTTTGCCAAAAATGCGGGGTAGAATTTGTTAATTCTCGGATACGAAGATATCAAATGGGATACATCAAACTGGCATGTCCAGTGACTCATGTATGGTATTTGAAAGGTCTTCCTAGTTATATCGCGAATCTTTTAGATAAACCGCTTAAGAAATTGGAGGGCTTAGTATACAGCAATTTCTCTTTTGCTAGGCCCAGCGCTAAAAAACCTACTTTCTTACGATTACGAGGTTTATTCGAAGATGAAATTTCATCCTGTAACTATAGCATTTCCCCTTTTTTTTCTACCCCGGGCTTTGCAACATTTCGAAATCGGGAAATTGCGACAGGAGCAGGTGCTATTAGAGAACAATTGGCGGATTTGGATTTGCGAATCATTATAGAGAATTCGTTGGTTGAATGGAAGGAATTAGAAGACGAGGGGTATAGTGGAGATGAATGGGAAGATAGAAAAAGAGGAATAAGAAAAGTTTTTTTGATTAGACGCATGCAATTGGCGAAACATTTTATTCAAACAAATGTAGAACCAGAATGGATGGTTTTGTGCTTATTACCGGTTCTTCCTCCCGAATTGAGACCCATTGTTTATAGGTCTGGGGATAAAGTAGTGACTTCGGATATTAATGAACTTTATAAGAGAGTTATCCGTCGGAATAACAACCTTGCCTATCTATTAAAAAGAAGTGAATTAGCGCCAGGAGATTTAGTAATGTGCCAGGAAAAATTGGTACAAGAAGCTGTGGATACACTTCTTGATAGTGGGTCCCGCGGGCAACTAACGCGGAATGGTCACAATAAAGTATACAAGTCACTTTCAGATGTAATTGAGGGTAAAGAGGGAAGGTTTCGCGAGACTCTGCTTGGGAAACGGGTCGATTACTCGGGTCGTTCTGTCATTGTTGTGGGTCCTTCGCTTTCATTACATCAATGTGGATTACCTCTAGAGATAGCAATAAAGCTTTTTCAGCTATTTGTAATTCGCGATTTAATCACGAAACGTGCTACTTCTAATGTCAGGATTGCTAAAAGGAAAATTTGGGAAAAGGAACCCATTGTATGGGAAATACTTCAAGAAGTTATGCGGGGGCATCCTGTACTGTTGAACAGAGCACCTACCCTGCATAGATTAGGCATACAGGCCTTCCAACCCAGTTTAGTGGAGGGGCGTACTATTTGTTTACATCCATTAGTGTGTAAGGGTTTCAATGCGGACTTTGATGGGGATCAAATGGCTGTTCATCTACCTTTATCCTTGGAAGCTCAGGCGGAAGCCCGTTTACTTATGTTTTCTCATATGAATCTCCTGTCTCCCGCTATTGGAGATCCTATTTGCGTGCCAACCCAAGACATGCTTATCGGACTTTATGTATTAACGATTGGAAGTCGTCGCGGTATTTGTGCAAACAGATATAATAGTTGTGGAAACTCTCCAAATAAAAAAGGAAATTACAATAAGAATAATTATTATAAGTATACGAAAAATAAAGAACCCCATTTTTCTAGTTCCTATGATGCACTGGGAGCTTATAGACAGAAACGAATTGGTTTAAACAGTCCCTTGTGGCTTCGATGGAAACTAGATCAACGCGTCATTGGGTCAACAGAAGTTCCGATTGAAGTTCAATATGAATCTTTTGGGACTTATCATGAGATTTATGCCCACTATCTAATAGTGGGAAATACAAAAAAAGAAACCCGTTCTATATACATTCGAACTACTCTTGGTCATATTTCTTTTTATAGAGAAATAGAGGAAGCCATACACGGATTTAGTCGAGCCTATTCATACACTATCTAAACAAGGAAGTTAGATTCGGTGATGCCCTTTTCGGGGGGCATTCCGATTTCGCTAGTACCATCTTTTTTGCCGCCCAAATCCATGAGGAAAAGGGGTAAATTAAGTTTTCGAATCACTGACTCAGGCCCATTGTCGAATCCTACTCAGCAATTGTCGAATCCTACTCAGCCAAAAAAGGGGGGTACTTATGTATGGCGGAACGGGCCAACCTGGTCTTTCATAATAAAGAGATAGACGGAACTGCTATGAAACGACTTATTAGCAGATTAATAGATCATTTCGGAATGGGATATACATCCCATATACTGGATCAAATAAAGACTATGGGCTTCCATCAAGCCACTACTACATCGATTTCTTTAGGAATTGAAGATCTTTTAACAATACCCTCTAAAGGGTGGTTAGTCCAAGACGCGGAACAGCAGAGTTTTCTTTTGGAGAAACACTATTATTATGGGGCTGTACACGCGGTAGAAAAATTACGCCAATCCGTTGAGATATGGTATGCTACAAGTGAATATTTGAAACAAGAAATGAATTCGAATTTTCGGATAACGGATCCTTCTAATCCAGTCTATCTAATGTCTTTTTCAGGAGCCAGAGGAAATGCATCCCAGGTACACCAATTAGTAGGTATGAGAGGGTTAATGGCGGATCCTCAAGGACAAATGATTGATTTACCTATTCAAAGCAATTTACGCGAGGGACTTTCTTTGACAGAATATATAATTTCCTGCTACGGAGCCCGCAAAGGAGTTGTAGATACTGCTGTACGAACAGCGGATGCTGGATATCTTACACGTAGACTTGTTGAAGTAGTTCAACATATTATTGTGCGTAGAAGAGATTGTGGTACTATACGAGGTATTTCTGTGAGTCCTCAAAAGGGGATGACGGAAAAACTTTTTGTCCAAACACTAATTGGTCGTGTATTAGCAGACGATATATATATCGGTTTACGATGCATTGCTGCTCGAAATCAAGATATTGGAATTGGATTAGTCAATCGATTCATAACAGCCTTTCGAGCACAACCGTTTCGAGCACAACCAATATATATTAGAACTCCTTTTACTTGCCGGAGCACATCTTGGATCTGTCAATTATGTTATGGGCGGAGTCCCACTCATGGCGATCTGGTCGAATTGGGGGAAGCTGTAGGTATTATTGCGGGTCAATCAATTGGGGAGCCCGGGACTCAACTAACATTAAGAACTTTTCATACAGGTGGAGTATTCACGGGGGGCACTGCCGACCTTGTACGATCCCCCTCGAATGGAAAAATCCAATTCAATGAGGATTTGGTTCACCCCACACGTACCCGTCATGGGCAGCCCGCTTTTCTATGCTATATAGACTTGCATGTAACTATTCAGAGTCAGGCTATTCTACATAGTGTGAATATTCCGTCAAAAAGCTTGATTCTAGTGCAAAATGATCAATATGTAGAATCCGAACAAGTAATTGCGGAGATTCGTGCCGGAACATCCACTTTGCATTTTAAAGAAAAGGTACAAAAGCATATTTATTCCGAATCAGACGGGGAAATGCACTGGAGTACTGATGTTTACCATGCGCCCGAATATCAATATGGTAATCTTCGTCGATTACCAAAAACAAGCCATTTATGGATATTGTCAGTAAGTATGTGTGAATCTAGTATAGCATCTTTTTCGCTCCACAAGGATCAAGATCAAATGAATACTTATTCTTTTTCTGTTGACGGAAGATATATCTTTGACCTCTCAATGGTTAATGATCAAGTAAGCCATAGACTGTTGGATACTTTTGGTAAAAAAGATAGGGAAATTCTTGATTATTTAACGCCAAATCGAATCGTGTCCAACAGTCATTGGAATTTTATCTATCCTTCTATTCTTCAAGATAATTCGGATTTGTTGGCGAAAAAGCGAAGAAATAGGTTCGTCATTCCATTACAATATCATCAAGAACAAGAAAAAGAGCTAATATCTTGTTTGGGGATTTCGATTGAAATACCCTTTATGGGTGTTTTACGTAGAAATACGATTTTTGCTTATTTTGACGATCCACGATACAGAAAGGATAAAAAGGGTTCTGGAATTGTTAAATTTAGATATAGGGCCCTAGAGGAAGAATATCGGACCCCAGAGGAAGAGTATAAGACTCGAGAGGAAGACTCAGAGAACGAATATGAGAGCCCAGAGAACGAATATAGAACCCGAGAGGACAGATATGAAATCCTAGAAGACGAATATAGGACTCTAGAGAACGAATATGAAACCCTAGAAGCTGAATATGGGATCCTAGAGGATGAATATAGGACTCTAGAGAAAGACTCAGAAGAACAATACGGGAGCTCAGAGAACGAATATAACACCCGAGAGGACGAATATGGAACTCTAGAGGAAGACTCAGAAGAAGAATATGGGAGCCCTGAAGATGAATCAGAGAACGAATATGGGACTTTAGAAGAAGACTCAGAGGAAGACTCAGAGGAAGACTCAGAGGACGAATATGGGAGCCCAGAGGAAGATTCCATTTTTAAAAAAGAGGGTTTTATTGAGCATCGGGGAACAAAAGAATTGAGTCCAAAAAAAGAAATAGAGCGGTTTTTTTTCATTCTTCAAGAACTGCATATCTTGCCGAGATCCTCATCGCTAAAGGTACTTGACAATAGTATTATAGGAGTGGATACACAACTCACAAAAAATACAAGAAGTCGACTAGGTGGATTGGTCCGAGTGAAGAGAAAAAAAAGCCATACGGAACTCCAAATTTTTTCCGGAGATATTCATTTTCTCGAAGAGGCGGATAAGATATTAGGTGGCAGTTTGATACCACCAGAAAGAGAAAAAAAAGATTTTAAAGAATCAAAAAAAAGGAAAAATTGGGTTTATGTTCAACGGAAACAAATTCTCAAAAGCAAGGAAAAATATTTTGTTTCGGTTCGACCTGCAGTCGCATATGAAATAAACGAAGGGAGAAATTTCGCAAAACTTTTCCCGCAAGATCTCCTGCAAGAAGAGGATAATCTCCAACTTCGACTTGTCAATTTTATTTCTCATGAAAATAGCAAGTTAACTCAAAGAATTTATCACACGAATAGTCAATTCGTTCGAACTTGCTTAGTAGTGAATTGGAAACAAGAAGAAAAAGAGGGGGCTCGTGCTTCCCTTGTTGAGGTAAAAAGAAATGATCTGATTCGCGAGTTCCTAAGAATTGAGTTAGTCAAGTCCACTATTTCGTATACACGAAGAAGGTATCATATGACAAGTGTAGGGCCCATTCCCAATAATAGTTTAGATACCAATTTCAAGGCAAAGATTCAATCACTTAGCCAACATCAAGAAACTATTGGCACCTTGTTGAATCGAAATAAAGAATACCCGTCTTTGATGATTTTGTCGGCATCCAACTCTTCGCGAATTGGTTTATTCAAGAATTCGAAATATCCCAATGCGGCAAAAGAATCGAATCCTAGAATTCCTATTCGAGATATTTTTGGGCTCTTAGGCGTTATTGTACCTAGTATATCGAATTTTTCTTCATCTTACTATTTATTAACGCATAATCAGATCTTGTTAAAAAAATACTTGTTCCTTGACAATTTGAAACAAATCTTCCAAGTACTTCAAGGACTGAAATACTCTTTAATAGATGAAAATCAAAGGATTTCCGATTTCGACAGTAACATCGTGTTGGATCCATTCCATTTGAATTGGCACTTTCTCCATCATAACTCGTGGGAAGAGACATTGGCAATAATTCGCCTTGGACAATTTATTTGCGAAAATGTATGTCTATTTAAATCGCACATAAAAAAATCTGGTCAAATTTTCATTGTTAATATGGACTCTTTTGTTATAAGAACAGCTAAACCTTATTTGGCCACTATAGGAGCAACTGTTCATGGTCATTATGGAAAAACACTTTACAAAGGAGATAGGTTAGTTACCTTTATATATGAAAAATCGAGATCTAGTGATATAACCCAGGGTCTTCCAAAAGTAGAACAAATCTTCGAAGCGCGTTCAATTGATTCACTATCGCCGAATCTCGAAAGGAGAATTGAGGATTGGAATGAGCGTATACCAAGAATTCTTGGGGTTCCCTGGGGATTCTTGATTGGAGCTGAGCTAACCATAGCTCAAAGTCGTATCTCTTTGGTTAATAAGATCCAAAAGGTTTATAGATCCCAAGGGGTACAGATCCATAATAGACATATAGAGATTATTATACGCCAAGTAACATCAAAAGTACGGGTTTCCGAAGATGGAATGTCTAATGTTTTTTTACCAGGGGAATTAATAGGACTATTGCGAGCAGAACGAGTAGGACGGGCTTTGGATGAATCGATCTATTATCGGGCAATCTTATTAGGAATAACAAGGGCTTCCCTGAATACCCAAAGTTTCATATCTGAAGCAAGTTTTCAAGAAACTGCTCGAGTTTTAGCAAAAGCTGCCCTACGAGGTCGTATTGATTGGTTGAAAGGCCTGAAAGAAAACGTAGTTCTGGGGGGGATTATACCTGTCGGTACCGGATTCCAGAAATTTGTGCATGGTTCCCCACAAGACAAGAACCTTTATTTCGAAATTCAAAAAAAAAATCTATTCGCATCGGAAATGAGAGATATTTTGTTTCTCCATACAGAATTAGTTTCTTCTGATTCTAATGTAACAAACAATTTCTCTGAGACATCAGAACCCCGATTTACTCCCATTTATACGATTTAAGGATACATAACCTTATTTTTTTTTAGTTTAATTTAAACTAGACTTTTGACCTTAGAATGCTAACAGGTCTGATTTTAGATTTTGTATTTTAATATTTTAATTTTAATAAGTAAAAGAAGTCAGTGTAGAAGGTTCCATCGAAACTATTATTATTTATTTCAAGCTATTTCGGCTCTTTCTTAATCTTCAAAAAGAAATCAATTCCGTAACGGTAAGACAAAAAAAAGGAAGTGTGGAAAAAATGACAAGAAGATATTGGAATATCAATTTGAAAGAGATGATAGAAGCGGGAGTTCATTTTGGTCATGGTATTAAGAAATGGAATCCTAAAATGGCACCTTACATCTCGGCAAAGCGGAAAGGTACTCATATTACAAATCTCGCTAGAACGGCTCGTTTTTTATCAGAAGCTTGTGATTTAGTTTTTGATGCAGCAAGTCAGGGAAAAAGCTTCTTAATTATTGGTACCAAAAAAAGAGCAGCGGATTTAGTAGCATCAGCTGCAATAAGGTCTCGTTGTCATTATGTTAATAAAAAGTGGTTCAGTGGTATGTTAACGAATTGGTCGATTACCAAAACTAGACTTTCTCAATTTAGAGACTTAAGAGCAGAAGAAAAGACGGGAAAATTCCACCATCTCCCAAAAAGAGATGTGGCAATCTTAAAGAGAAAATTATCTACCTTGCAAAGATATCTCGGCGGGATCAAATATATGACGAGGTTGCCTGACATTGTGATCGTCCTTGATCAGCAAAAAGAGTATATAGCTCTTCGGGAATGTGACATTTTGGGGATTCCTACTATTTCTTTAGTCGATACAAATTGTGACCCGGATCTCGCGAATATATCGATTCCTGCCAACGATGACACTATGACTTCAATTCGATTGATTCTTAACAAATTAGTATTTGCAATTTGCGAAGGCCGTTCTCTCCATATAAGAAATCGTTGATTAAGATTAAGAAGAATGTAAGAAGAATAGTGAATTCTTGAGCAACTCCGTGGATTTATGGGATCAGTTACTATTCTTTTTTGTTTTGCATAGATAAAAGAAGAAATATTGATATATATTAGAGGGTATTGCTATATATTATGATCTGATATGATTTCTTAGTATCCCAAATAGAAGATTAATACTTCAAGTTGCTGAGTTGAGAAAGAGATGGTTGAATCAAAAGAATTCCTTTTTTGAAGTTCAATTTTTATCAGAGGACAATATGAATATTACACCATGTTCCATTAAAACACTCAAGGGGTTATACGATATATCGGGTGTAGAAGTAGGCCAACACTTCTATTGGCAAATAGGGGGTTTCCAAATTCATGCTCAAGTACTCATCACTTCTTGGGTCGTAATTACTATCTTGCTGGGCTCAGTTATCATAGCTGTTCAGAATCCACAAACTATCCCGACCGACGGTCAGAATTTCTTCGAATATGTCCTTGAGTTCATTCGAGACTTGAGCAAAACTCAGATTGGAGAAGAATATGGTCCTTGGGTTCCCTTTATTGGAACTATGTTCCTTTTTATTTTTGTTTCCAATTGGTCGGGTGCTCTTTTACCTTGGAAAATTATAGAGTTACCCCACGGGGAATTAGCAGCGCCCACGAATGATATAAATACTACTGTTGCTTTAGCTTTACTCACATCAGCGGCATATTTTTATGCGGGTCTTAGCAAAAAAGGATTGAGTTATTTCGAGAAATATATTAAACCAACCCCAATCCTTTTACCAATTAACATCCTAGAAGATTTCACAAAACCATTATCGCTTAGTTTTCGACTTTTCGGAAATATATTGGCGGATGAATTAGTCGTTGTTGTTCTTGTTTCTTTAGTCCCCTTAATAGTCCCCATACCGGTCATGTTTCTTGGATTATTTACAAGCGGTATTCAAGCTCTTATTTTTGCAACGTTAGCGGCAGCCTATATAGGTGAATCCATGGAGGGTCATCATTGAAATTGACTAGTTTTCGAAATAGTCTTTTTTTAGCTTAGCCCAATTCATGCATGGTTCCAGATAATCCTTCTGATTGGAAAACTAAATAGTTCGAAATGTGTATGAATATACAACCTAGAGTTGTAGGAGAGAAAATAGACTAGACTTTATTACGGAATTGTTAAAGTATATATGCATTCAAGGGGGCGGAATCAGGTTAGATCTAGATCCTTAATGTCTATAAGACTGCCATCTTTTATGCGGCTTTCTAAGGAATGATTTTGGAATCGGATTCAATAGAAAATGAGAAAATACGCAAACAAAATAGAACAAACATATGTATATGGGATTTTTTTTCTTCCTAAGTTAGATTCATTATCTAATCCGATATATAGAATTCCCTTCTATATGGAATTGGATTCCATATCCACTTTTATCCAGCATTTTTTTAGCAATTGTATATCTTGATTTGATTCCTATTGGATTTGGGTTAGTTCGATTTCCATAGGGGTTCTTCCTGTATTTCGTCTTTTATTATGGATTAGATGAAGGGAAAAAATGGGAACTCAAAGATATCGAAGAGTAAAAAAAAGGATGGAATGAAAAAGTGGTTGGTTGGAAAGAAAGAGAAATGGGATAATAAGAATCTTATGGATTTACACAAACTTCTAATGATTAGAAACTAAAAAGGAGATCTCGAAGTAGTTCGGACAATTTAGATTATCATTTCAATTTGTACTTTTTAGTTACTTCTACCCAATAGAGCTTAGAAGTTATAAGTAATAATTTCTTGGTTGATTGTATCCTTAACCATTTGTTTTTTTTTACACGAGGAACTCACCATGAATCCACTAATTGCTGCTGCTTCCGTTATTGCTGCTGGATTGGCCGTAGGGCTTGCTTCTATTGGGCCTGGAGTTGGTCAAGGTACTGCTGCAGGACAAGCTGTAGAAGGTATTGCGAGACAACCAGAAGCAGAAGGGAAAATACGAGGTACTTTATTGCTTAGTCTAGCTTTTATGGAAGCTTTAACAATTTATGGACTGGTTGTGGCACTAGCCCTTTTATTTGCGAACCCTTTTGTTTAATCCTAAAAAAGAAAATGAGTCCTTTAGGTTAGATACTTTTTTCTTTTTTTAGTAAATAAATAGGTATTTGTTTCTATAATTCCAAGTATATCAATAATTTAATCCTATTTATTATATTATTCCGGGAATTCCTTATTTATCGGGACAGACAATACCCCGGGAACCTCAGGAAGGGCTGATTTGAGCATGATCAATTTAGAGGATATGCTTGCCCTCTTCCTTTCCGTCCTTAGTTTAGGACAGTGGAAAGTCTTTTTCCTTTTATTTTAGGAATTTGGGGAGCATTTCAACAAAGGAAATCTTTCACAGGTCAAACGACACCTAAGACTTAATCTAAAAGAAATTATTAGATTGAATCTATTTGCATTAAAAAAAAATTGCATTAAAAAAACTGATCAAAAAAGGGCGAGCGAAGTAAGTGTAAGTGATCGAAAAACTTTCTTCTTTATTCGTCCTATCTATAAGAGGAGAGCATATGAAAAATGTAACCTATTTTTTCGTTTTTTTAGCTCACTGGCCATTCGCGGGGAGTTTCGGGCTTAATACCGATATTTTAGCAACAAATCTAATAAATCTAACTATAGTGGTTGGTGTATTGATTTTTTTCGGAAAGGGAGTGTGTGCGAGTTGTTTATTTCAAGAATAGATTGGATCCATCCGGCTGCACTTTAGAATGTTTTTTATTTTAGGATAACTAAAAAAAGGTGCACGATCTCGACGAATTACTTCTGAATAACTTCAGAAATCATATGGAAGAACCATAGCATTTCGCGACTAATTGGGAAATTTACTTTGATTCTCTATAGACCAATAATACGAGACCATTAACACGGTTAAAGCTAAACTGCTTGAAGTCCAGGCAAAAGGGGTACTCTTTCTACAACTATACTATATTAGTATTAGTATCGAAATGCTTTAAACGGAAAATAGCTAGTGTAGAATTTATCTGATATAGAACACTCATATCGATAAAATGGTTTGAACTATTTACTATACTAGAGGGGCGCCCTGCCCTTTTTTCAATGCCGAATCGACGACCTATGTAAAAAAAAGAAAAATTTTTTGGATTGGATTTGAAGAAAAAAAGGAATTCTATCAATTTGCATTTTCCTTTTATTTAGTTAGTTTTTCTTAATGAAATTGAAATTATTAACTAACAGAGCAAAGACAAACAAAGAAACAACTTTGCTGACCATGATGATTTTTATCTAGTCAGAAGAGTCCTCTTAATATTTTTCTAGTTTTATATAAATTTCGGTATATTGAAATACAAACAGAAAAGAGGGGATAGAGGATAGGCTCATTACATTATATAAAAAAAAGATATGGAAATAACCATACCATAATTAATACATAGCAAAAAAGAAAAAAAAAAGAGCGTGAGAGCCAAATGAATCGAAAGATTCTTGTTTGGTTCGGGAAGAGATCATAAAAGTTGTAAACTGAATAGCAAGATAATCCACTTTCATTAAAAGATTTATTAGATAATCGAAAACAGAGGATCCTAAGTACTATTCGAAATTCGGAAGAATTACGTAGAGGGACCCTTGAACAACTCGAAAAAGCTCGGCTTCGATTAGAGAAAGTCGAACTAGAGGCAGATGAGTATCGAATGAATGGATACTCTGAGATAGAACGAGAAAAAGAAAATTTGATTAATGCCACTTCTACTAGTTTGGAACAATTAGAAAAGTCTAAAAACGAAACCCTTTATTTTGAAAAACAAAGGGCGATGAATCAGGTCCGACAGCGAGTTTTCCAACAAGCCGTACAAGGAGCTCTAGGAACTCTGAATAGTTGTTTGAATACCGAGTTACATTTTCGTACGATTCGTGCTAATATTGGCATTCTCGGGGCCATAGAATGGAAGAAATAATGAAATTTCTTAGGCCTTGAACTTCTACTTTCGTTTAGAATTTAGGCATTATTTTTCCCCTTGCTTCCGAAAAAAAAAAGATTCAAGAAACACTAATGGCAACCCTTCGAGTCGACGAAATTAATAAAATTCTCCGCGAACGTATTGAACAATATAATAGGAAAGTAGGGATTGAGAATATCGGTCGCGTAGTTCAAGTGGGGGATGGGATTGCTCGTATTATAGGTCTTGGTGAAATAATGTCAGGTGAATTAGTTGAATTTGCAGAAGGGACTAGAGGTATTGCTCTGAATTTGGAATCCAAAAATGTTGGGATTGTATTAATGGGCGATGGGTTGATGATACAAGAGGGAAGTTTTGTAAAAGCAACAGGAAGAATTGCTCAGATACCCGTGAGCGAGGCTTACTTGGGTCGTGTTATAAATGCTCTCGCTAAACCTATTGATGGGAGAGGCGAAATTGCCTCTTCGGAATCTCGATTAATTGAATCTCCTGCTCCGGGTATAATTTCCAGGCGTTCCGTATATGAACCCCTTCAAACAGGGCTT